AAGAACTGCTATTCTTATTACAGCTTGAAGCGAAGGAAAAAGCTTCTCATTTCAACTCAGACAGTGAGGGGGCTCTCTTTCCTCTCTAACAAAGAAGGAAGTAGCTCCAGCTGTCTTTACAGAAGCTTAGCCTTCACACCATTTCTCCCTTATCTCCTATTGTAAAGGGCTTCTCTTGCCGGAGGAAAAAACCACCTGGTAATGAGTCCTATTGCTATGTTCCAAAAATTCCTATTTCTTTTCAAATAGCACCTGAACTGCAGTAGCGCTTAGCCAAGCTTAGTAGAGCTATCAAAGGCGATCCTTCTTAGTCTTAGTACGGGCACTAGCTTGAGCCAGTTAGGATTGACTACTTTAGCTTAGTTGGAGAACTCAAAAAAGTATGTTCTTTAAAGCGTTTAAGTAACTTCACTTCTTACCAAAGAATAAGGAGTGCTAAAGCTCCCAGAGCGAAGTCCCACTAAAAAGTAAAAAGAACTTGGCTTGAGGCATCATACAATAAGAAAGCTGCGGATAAAGCTTTGGAGCTAGGATTCGCGGTATCCCGGTTTATTTCCTTCTTTCTAGCGAAGAGATGCTGACACAGACATATATCCGTAGTTGAAATCCCGTCATATGATTCAAGGCTAGCTGAAGAACTACGATAGGATTCGCCAAAGCTGATGAGACTAACTAAATAGGAGCACCCCTCTATAAGTATAAGGCGCTATCATAGTCATTCAGCAACGGAATCTGTCTATCCGCAGATCCATCATTCATTCCAGCTTACATATTTTTGATTTGTTGGGTGAATGACTCGGGGTACTTTATTTCTTAGACGTCTTTCCATGGCCATGTCTGAGTGAAGAGCTTCTGGCAAGGTATTAAAAGAGCGGTTCTCTATATTAAATTCCTGCGTATGATGGTGCCTGGCCTCTTTCTGGCCTATTTTTCAGGCTAGGAGGGACAAATGCTTTCTCTCTCGTGCCCTTTTCTTTGTCGATCAATGTACAATGCTTTGTATGGAATATTGACTTTATTCAAAGAGCTAGGGCATCTTTCGATGAGTAGGTCAGGAAAGAGACAACAGGCGATTATCCCTCTTCTTCCAAGCAAGCCGAGAAAGGTGTACGTTCATGAGCCCATTATCTTGGCTCTAAGCCTAGCTAAAGTTTCAATCAATTTCTGCTAATCAAATGAGACCATCGGCCACATCCTCTTAATAAATAGACACTGAAGACCTTGATTAGGCTTTTTGAATTAATAAGGAACCTTTCTTTCGTATTGAGTATTTCTTTCAATCAAGACAGATCTCAATCGGCTGGGCTTAGGCTTTCACCGCGAAGGACTACTACTATTCAGTCTTTCGACTGAGCCCGAGAATCGGTGGATTAGACTCAAAAAATGGGACAATCCTGAGCACTTTCTTCTGGCTACCATACTCGGATTACCAAGCGAAGGGTCTACCGATCCTCAACATGAGCGGCGCATGCTTATTCAAGCGAGGAAGCTCTGGTTTTCAAAGAAATACAAATACATGGATTAGATAAGGAGGCAAGCGAAGTGAGTCTAGGGTTAGGCACAAGCGGCTAAGAGTGCAGTTCTTTAGGGCACCGGTAGAATTATTCCAAATCTCTCTTTCGATAATTCTTTTCACGTCTTTCCCTTTGGATGATTTTCCGATATTTATTTCTTATGTCTGTTTGTTCTCTTGAAGATTGAAGAGATTAGAGCATTCAACTAGTAAATGTCACTAGTTGAGATCTACTTCTACTAAGGTTAAGGTAGTGTAGTCCATTTCTTGCTTGCTTCTTGATAAGATCCCGGCATTTCATTCTTTTTTCTATTGGGACTTCTTAAATTAAAGGAAGGTGTCAACCTGGCCACATATAAGCTAGGGTACCTCGCTCATTAGTCAATCTATCTTTCCCTGCCCTTCTTTTCCACCCTTGCCTTAAGATTAAGAGTGGGGCGCAGCTACATTTTACCCTATAGTCAGTCTACCAGTCCTTCAGCATCCTCCGAGTAGGCGAGCTTTCTCTGCGCCGCGTAAGGTGGGCTACCGCCCTTTCTTTTCGTGCGACGTATGCATGAGACTGAGCACCGGACCAACCCGACTAAATGTTTAGCATGGTTTCCGGGAGTTGCTTGCCTAACCCTGGCGTTTTGCCATATCGGCGTGGGTCGCCCATATCTTTTTCTTTTTTCCTGACTCTCACTGGTTCTCCCTTATCTCCTATCTGTCTTGTATGTCCTTACCTACAATCAATCTATTCCCACCTTCACATGCTTGCTGGATTACAGGTTGGCTTGCTAGCTAATACGGCTTGGAGCTAAGGTGAAATTGAACAATCTGAAAAACTACCTTTAAGACTTGAAGAGAAAAGATACCTTCGCCCACCCACCATGCTACGCGAAAGATGAACTTCAATAAGTAGAGCCTTTACGCCTTTAGTAGCCCATTTATCTGTTGAAGGGCTTTGGCACCGGGCCACAAACAAGTTGAATTAATTTCAGCAAGCAATTAGGCCTCCCAGAAAGGATAAAGGAAAGGAAATGTACCAGCTGTACGAGAGCCGTGAGCACTTTTTCCTAATGAATATGAGTGGGCCTACCTATCTGATGTTGCATGCTCGGATTGTTCCCTTTCTTTCGTCTGCTTCTGCGGAAAAGAATTGAATTGATCCGTACGTACCGGATCAATATACCGCTACCGTGCTAACCCCCTTCCCTGGCTTGTCTTACTTTCTTTAATCACTCTAAGCATAAGACCTTGAATTGCCTCTTTGTCTTCTCTCTATGTATAGAGCAATAAGGAATGCATTAAAGAGGATGTAGCCCTTTCCTTGACTGGATCGTGAGCTACGACCACTCATTTTTGAATTGAATGAGTGTTAGGTCATTACCTTAGGAAAGACTTAGCTCTCGGTTCTTCTCGCCGAAACCTGGCTGCTCGCCTTTATACGATACGGATTGGCTTTATTAAAGGAATGAATCTAAAAATAACATAATGATAGGGAAAAAAAATCCTTCTCTAGCTTGAGGAAGAAAAAGGCATACTCACCACAGTCTGCGATTTTTTCATACTAATGGGTTGATAACTACGAAAGCATCAATTGAATGAGTGTAACTGGCTCGCCCCTTGCTTGAGGGAAACTTTTATAGAATTCTCTATGTCCTTCGAAGCCTTACAGCAGTCCTTCTGGCGCGTTTTGTCATGTGATTTTAAGAAAGGCCGCGTAATCCTGGAAAGATTATCAAACCATCAGTCTGAACTTGGTTTCTAAACCCAGCTAGGTATACTAAAACCTTAGACTGTAAAGCTCTAAGCCTTACGGAAACTGAGCTTTTCAACCTAAGTCAAGAACAGGAAGAGAAAGAGAAAAGCCTGGCAGAGAAAGCCACTGACCTAGAGGTTTTCCGTCTCCTAATACCCTGTTCCTATTTCCTACCAAGGTAAGATTCAGCCATTCAAACCTTAAGGTCTTCTTAGCTCGATATCCCTGGAATAAGAGTTCACGAGTTCCTTAGTGTAAGACTTTAGTCTAACTTCTTAGTGAAGAGGCAAGGAAAGCAAATGTATAACTTGGTAAGTTGCATGCCTGGTCTTCAAGGCTAAGTTTGATTTTCTTCTCACAATCAGAATCAAAGAGGATGGGTCAAGGGGAGGTTTGGAACGAAACCAGAGTGGATCTGCCGCAAAGCGGAGCCTCCGGAGGTATGGCGGCTTGTGCTGTGCCGTCATTTCGGATTCCCGACCGATTTCGGCACTAGTTAAATGGGGTTAATCACCCAGATCTTGAATCAACTAGTAGATCAGCAACAAAGGGGCCCAATTCTTGTGTTTAATGTGAAGCTTGGCTTAGGCAAAGCAACTGGCAGTCTACTCTTATCGAGTACCGGGGCTAATCTCCCTGGGTTTCTATGTTCGGTAGCTATACTAGTAGTCACAAGTTGGGCTATACGATGGGTTCACTTCAACATCAAAGTTATGTCCGTACGTTTGGACATAGAAAACTGAGCAAGTAGTAGGATTGGGTATCCGTGCAATGGCAATGCTTTGGTCTCTCACTGGACGGATCGAAAGGCATACGACAAAATGGTGAGGCAGATAGATCAAGCTTTCTATGGGGTAAGACCCCTCATATCCGATAACAGAGATGTTGATGACTCCGAGATGGACGACCGGATCGGCAACGGACGTTGACGAGCGACATCCCTCCATAGCTCAGTCTTGTCTATCAACGAGAGCTGTCAAGCTAGCGCTTGATCTCTTTCTGAGCGCTGTGCTCTATCTCCGTAGTTCCCTACAGCACCCTTGCTTGAGTGCTCTGCGCGCGATTGCTTTCAACTATAGCTAGCTTCTTTCTTTTAGTTGTATCTCCTTACTAGCTTAGAGTAACCCAGGAACTATTCCTTAGCCACCAACCTAGCTTTGAGACGATCGTAAGGGTAAATACTTCACCGCAGTCTAAATCCATCCCATCGGCACCCAAGAGCACGCTTTCCGGATAGAGGCAGAATACCGTAGCCAATCCAAAGATAAGATAAAGTCCAAGTTTGGCTTTCTTAGTTACCTTTGTACTGGAAGCTGGATCATACGAACCAGCAATGGCCTGAAGCTTTCTCTTCTCTCCAGAACTCTCGGACTGAGAATATTGCTGCTTCGGAACCACTAAGGTAATCAGTAGGCAAGTGGCTCCGGGAGAAATCCTAAAGATAGATATTTGAAATGGACGAACTTCTCTTTATAAATGATGCTTTTGATGAATGATCCAGATCGGACCTATAAGAGTAGTACCAAAGAAATGATAGTCTCAGATCTGGGGAAGGACGAAGGAAGGCGCAGATGGAAGCGAAGGACCTCTATTCTGACTAAGCTCCTGGGCGGGCCTCTAGTAGTTCGCACCCACCTGCGGTTTGCAAACTGACGGCGAACCGAGTCTAAGAAGGATTCCTCTTGTGCCGAACCTATGGTTCAACACTCAAGATTAGGGTAGGATGTACCCTAAAGGCGGACACCGGCTTAATAGTTTAAGGTTTAGAAAGACTGCAAAGATGTGTGGTATGCTTCCTGATTAACGTCCGATGTTGCACTGCTGTATGCTGAATCAAGCGGTCCCGGAAATAAGTGCGTACTGAGTGTAGTGCAATTTACTGGGTTCCTTAGCAGGCTATGTCTAGGTTCAGTACATGCATGAGGCTCAACACGGGTAGGCTTAAGGGTTACCTTAGCGGGCTCTCGCCCTATATACCTCGTAGCCAGAAGACTAGTCGCTGGTACTGGCTAAGGGTGTGGGAGTTCGCATCAGTACTTCAACATTTAGCTGATCGCACAACCAAGCCAACTAACAATAAATAGAAATATGGTTGTGCCTCTTTTTGGAGACTTAGCTCAATGGCTAACAGTAGAAGTGTTCTGAGTTAGTCACAGGGAAACCCCCAAGCTCTTTCGAACTTATGACTCTATAAACTGAACTTGTCTGGCTTGCTTGTTTAGCTTGGCCACTCTTTGAATGTGTAAAGTTCGAACAAAGAAGAGCCGGGTCGATGGCATCAAAAAGACGCTTATCTATAGCCCATCTTGGGAAAGGAAAGATGTGAAGCCACCAAGGCACAGATTCAAAAGAAAAAAAGAAGTATGAGATGGAGAACGAACCAGAACTGGAGCTCATTGAACACAACCCTGTGTTTCAAGCTATCGTGTCCGTCGCTGTTTATGAAAAAGCGTTCAAATGGCATGCCTATCGACCACCAAGCGCGAACTACCGATCCAATCCTCATGTGCGATCATATATTCGATTTCTTTATTATTTCTTAAGTGGTGGACGCAAACAAGCGCAAGGCTAAGGCCAGTGGTTGATAGGTCGAGGACAAAGAGCACCTATCCAATCGAAACAATATGCTTCTATAGGCATACGCAATTTCTCGTGTCAAAGTTCCACCTTCCTCCACCGCTAAATGTGGCCTGCGACCACGGGCTTGTGTGCGAGATTGGATTCTAGAATCCCGGGCTTACTACGAAGAGTTCGCAGCAAAAGAGAAAAGAGAGACGGAACCTTCCCCCCTTCATGCTGTACAAAAGCGGCCAGCACAAGGTCAAGGCGAAGACGGAGCAGCACTCCCTGGAGATGATCCTGGCGAAGAACGAACCATTACCATTCTAAGGAGGGGGCGTACTTGCCCATCTCTTTGGACTGAAATCCTGTCCCGAATCTCACGGGGAATGATTCATTATCATAACGAGGGGGCAGCGTCTATAGCTCACTTCGTTCCTCAGGTCTCCAAGCCTTTCTTTTTTGTCGCACTTCTGAACTCTCGCTCTTCAGCGCCCCGGTCGAATACTACGATGATTCATCAATAGCAGCATCTCTTTTATTCTTTCTTGCGACTAGCAATTTTCTTCCTAGAGAAAGATTATACTTCATAGCTAGAGAGCGATCATCTTCTGACTCTATCATGGAACTTCTTTTTCGATCCCTTCCCGCCGTTTAGGATTTGAGTAGCGGTTCGACAAGTTGAGACAAATGAATATTATGTCAGTGAGCCATTTCCCGAGAGAAAAGCGCTTTCTAGTTGGATTCTTATTCATCGCAATATTGAAAATATCCTTCGGTCGACCCTCTCTTTCACCTAGTACTTGTACTACAGAAAAAGATACTGCAATTGCAAATGGCATCAGGTCTCTTTTGCTCTTTATGGTTTCAGGCATCACTTTCCTTAACACATCGACTTCGAAGTGGGATAGAGATAATGAGCTCTGTGAGTTACTGGCTCTACTGTCTCTTACATCCCGAATCTACTTATTGATACCCGTACTTACAAGGATTCTTGGTAGTCATCTCTTTCTGCTTCCCTTCTTTCCTCTTACCAGATGGTTGGTCACATAGGCTTGACTCGAACTGGGGTAGTTTTAATTTAAAGGCTTTCAGGAGCGTAGCCTTTGAATCAAAAATTCCTCGCACGCTTGGTTGCAAAGGGCTATAGTCAGAGAGAGGGTGTGGACTTCTATATAGTTTGAATCTCCCCTGTTGTGAAAGACAACTCTATTCGCGTCTTGCTTGCCATGGTTGCACTCTTTCGATCGGCGATTGTGAAAAAGAGACATTGATAAGATATATCCTTCCTAACATTCTTCTATGGCTATTGGAGATCGGATCTTGCCAAGAATACGCTGTTGTTTTAATGTCATTATCTTCCTACAAAGGAGTAGCGGGGAAACTGACTAACTAGAGTCTATAGCTCCTCTAGGGCCCAATAGACTGAATTAGTCCTTCTACCCTGCCAAGGCGCGAAGCGCTAGTTGAGCTAGGAGTTTCAAGCGCTAAGTCCTTTCCTTCGGGAAGTCATTCCAGGCAAGAAAGCCAGGAGGAAAGCAAGTCAATCAAAGGGAAAGGAGTCTTCCACGTGCATAGAGCTCAAATCAACGGCAGATTTTCGAATTCCCTCCCATCGGCCAAGCTTCAATCTCTTAGAGCAGATGCGGACTGTAGATCATCCAAATGGGGACTCCTTTCTCTATGAAGCTCTTGGTTGATAGAACTCTGAGGTTCTGTGGTTAGGAGGTAGATCTTGTGCGAGCTAATGAATTAAAAGATGCGTATCCACACCTATCTCCATTGTCCGGCTAGTCTCAAGGGATCGGCTTAGGACTCAATCAATTTTGGAAGCCTTTTGAGAGCTGCTAGAAAAGAAGAATCCCACCCTACTGGTAGAGGACTTGCTTCAAAAAGAGGGCAAAAGGGATCCATCCAACGATAGACGGGTGGAACTCACCGAGATCAATCATCAAGCCAGCTACCCATGGTCAAGGTCAAAGAGGGAGTTAACGGGAAGAAAACCATATCGCTGCTGACCCACGGGCTAATTCTTTCAAAAGAAAGACCAAGGGAGGGCAATGAAAGGGTGGTCTACGATCAGCTGAAGGTGACGACTAGCTATCTCGGATAGGATAGAGAGGCTTGATCGGTAACCACAGATTGAAAGGTCTTTCTCCACTGTCTGAGAGAGCCATTGATTCACACTGCCCGCTATAGCGAAGAGAGAGGGTTTAGACCTGCATTAGGTGACATAATAATTATTCGGCTTGCAGCCGTCTTCTTTACTTTCTCTCTTGGTACAAAGGTCCACTATTACGGACACTTGCATAGTGGTGCAAAAAACAGAGCAAGCGCGCGAAGGTTTTGTGGGCCCACGGCATCTTGATCCGATCCCTCTCTTGACTCGCAAGACGCGCTTTACTCACCATAGAATAGATCGAGGTTTCTTTATCCCATTGCCTGCTTGTCAGGCTAGATTCCATCCGATCTTCTTTGACTGCTTATATACCAAATAAGTTAACCCTTCCAAATAGCCCAGAAAATGACAGCCATCAAAAGGCCTAAGCCCATATAGCCTCGGCCTGTCCAAATGATGTTCAGCGGTCTCTACCCAAGTAGCTGTGGCCCATGATCCAAAGGACCCGCAACCAGTCAATCATGCTATCCTTACCTTCCAACCAATCGGCCAATCACGCTATCCTTACCTTTCAACCAACCCCTTCGATTCCGCTTCTGCAGCAGTATATAATCTCGGTCCCTTACCTTGATGCCTACAGCTCAATTTGTTTTCCAGTGATGGCAAGAATCCGCGAAATACTGCTTTTTATTTTTCTTCTTCTTGTGTTGTTTCTGAATGGCATCATAGCTACACGAGGGAAAGCGATGCTGCCCACTCTGCCGCAAAAGGGGGCCGCTTTCTTCCCCCAAAAAATGCCAGTTCCACCATCAGGGCCCAGCAAGCAGCATAATTCTGTTCCGAGGCTGCGTTTCATTCCAGCAACAGTAGTATATGGTTCAAAACGCCTTGTTCCATCCGGCGCGAATCCCCTCCATCACTAGTATAGTGGAGGTGTTATTTGTATTGCAATAATGAATAAATGTACGAACACAAATAATGAGCAGACCAGCCCACTTTTATATGTGGGTTCATTTCATAATGTATTTTTGTTTTGAATAAAGAAGCGCGCTCCTGTTAGTGTAACGTAGGTGTCTTTCTCGGTTGATGGATGGGATAAATGCCTATATCGCTTTGTAATGTTATTGTCATGTTGATGCTATTGCTATATTAAAGAATATAATCTAAAAAAGTTGCTTTAGTCCCATTCTTTATAATTGTCTTTCTCGTACTGTGTAAACGAACTTCAAGTCTTAATTGTGTACTCAACAGGAAGCGTCACAGCCTAGGTTTGGGCCACCCCCGATGTCGATCTGCAGTAATAGTTTTCGAAAGTCGTTTTCCGAGGTAGGTTCTATTTTAACCTAGAGCGATTTGCCTGCTTCTTTCTAGGCTATAGTTTACCTGTATCATGCAAATGTCCAACACTTAGGTGCTTTCTAAGATCATCCTATATGAAAGATGTATGACATGTGTGGATAATGAATGACTTGCATGGTATGCAATCTGAACGTCCACAGAGTACAAAAGGTAAGACCTAATAAGATAAATGAGCTTAGCACAACACGATATGGGATAGAAACCTAATCCTAAAAGGAGAAAAGCCATCACTGAACAATCATAGGAATAGAAGAAATAGGTTCAGACCAAATGACAGAACTCTCTATGAGTTGGGCTACATAAAAGATCCTATTCTAAAATGGATGTAGCTTAACTAAAGCCCAATGCAGGTTGAACTCTATGGAATGGTTTAGGATATCGTGCAATTCCAGCTCTAGACAAGGCAAAGTTCTTTACTTGAAAGAGGTAAGAGAGATTAAATTGAGGCCTTGGCGCCGGCGGCTTCCTTGAGGGAAGCCTAACGAGCCGAGGGCTCGGCCAAAGGGCTCTTACAGAGCCTTCAAAGCAAAGGGCCGTGGAGCATGCTTTGTGGAAGCTTCACTTAAGTCCTAGATATAAAATAAAAAACCTACTAATTGCTAATTGCGTATATAAACTACTTTTTGCAAGGGATGATAGGCGCTAAGAAGGAAGGTAGAAGGAAAAAGACCCCTCCACTCCTGAGAGAAAGAAATGAATTCCAAAGATCTTAGGCAAATCCAAAGAGGGTTTTCCTCTACCTTCATCACAAAATAGTTCTAGATCCCAATAGACCCAATGCCAAATAGCTGCCAAAAAGCACAAGCCAGAAAAGACAATATGTGCACCAGCCACACCTTCCTAACTCCACCGGATTCGTTAGAGTCCCCCCGGTAATACTCCAACCACATACTGCAGGACCGAATCGAAGCATTTCGAGTCCAATAGCCAATTCTAGTAGCTGACGAACCAGAAAAGTACGATAGTTTAGATCCGCTCCTTTCCTCACTCCACTAGGGACTGCCTTTGGCTCAAGCTATCAATAGCAATAGTGGAACCTCGCTCCGTCATCGGTTAAGTCTCCCAGCAATAAGCAACGGGCTGTCGGCCTATGATCTGTACTCGTTACTGGCCACTTGGGCTCATCAAAGAATAAAAGGAAGTACAAAAATTCCTGAGACATGGTATCGCTCAATCAGCACTCCAGTCTTTCCCACCCCCGGTCATTGATTCGAGAACAAACAACCAGACCACCAGCACCTCCTGCCATGATTGACCTGCCTTCTTCACCAAAAAGGGTTTCATTACTTCTATGTTATATATGAAATCAGAACATTCACTACCCAGGGGCTGGGAAGATGAACATGCCGACGAAGCTATTCCTTAATGGATAAGCTGCGAGAAAGAGTTTCGAAGAACGTCCCTAACTGAGAGCCGTTCTCCTATGACTGGTAGTAATACCCTATCTTTATTGACTAGCTCTAATAGCGTCAAGTCTCGATCCAACTTAAAAGTCGAAAACGAACAAGTCAAAGTGTACACTTAGAATAGTTAGAAATTGCATTGGGTATTGAAAGACCGGCAGGTTTGCTGCGAGCGACCAGAGTTGTCAAAGAAGGTAGACCAAAAAACGTGGGAAAGGTGTCGCTCGAAAAGGTATTTATTTATATACTACGTGTTTTTTTATTGAGACGCTCCTAGTTTTGTTTTGAGAAGCGGGCAGAAACTTATTATGCGCCTACTCTACTACCGTGGCTGGACAAGGTTCAACTGACAATGAGTGAATTAGTAATATAAAGGCAAGCTAATTCCGCGATATCGGCACCTGAAATGAGAAGTTCTAGGCTGTTATCAGAGGCAGGTATAATACAGAAGATCCTCCATCCAAAGGTTGAGTAACCGATAATAATAATATTAAGTAAGTGAGTTATTCTATTTGAATATGTAATAGATTCTCCATTGAAAACCTCTTTCGTTACGGTGCTTTCACAGCCTAGCATTCAAACTCCGGCATATGTTCTACTCAATACGTCATACACTCCCTCATGCTAGCTCCCAGAGCTAGCATTCGGTAAGAGCTATCACTGAGCTTCCCAGGAGGACTCCCGAAGGGGGCCCAGGATAGGCAAGAAGGGAGTACAGACGCGGAAAAGAAGTCATGGATTCAGCAAGGTTCAGCTGTTTCCAAATACGGCTGATCTGGTGATAAAGGCCAAGGGCGTGCTCTTCTATTGAAGGAAGAACAGAAAGGAAACTGCTCTCTTTGCGTACTATGGATCTCTTACGTGCGACATTCCTTGCTTTGACGAGCAGCATCCAGTACATTCACCCCGGCTGGGCAGCAGCGCCAAGAAGAACTTCAAGAGCGAAGATAAGGTAATGATTTCGCTCAGTAGAAGGTCACCTACATGGATATTGATGCTATAAGCCGCAGGTAAGATATAGTTCACAAGTCGAAGGGCAATCTTGAATCAAATGTCGATTCATCTTAATTCTACGTCAATTCTAATTCAATTTCTTCTAAACTGACTTTGCATAGAAGAGATGGACTTCCAATCCAAAAGCCTTTGCTTGTGGTAGCCTCCTGGCCATGCGCCATCGATTCCAGTTGGAAGCCCCTTCTTATTCGCTCTTTAGCAACTTCTTGTGCTCTAAAACACTAGAACGACTTGCCTTTCATCGCGCTTTCCCTTTCACCGACGAGTATCATCAACCAAGGATGTCAGTTATTTATCTCGCTCTTCAGTGCGGTAGAGTTTGGCTTCTCTCTTTTGGTTGTCATGAAGGGAAAAGGTCCAGCTTTACTTATTACACTTTCTTTAGGAATGGAAAGCCAGTTGATGCGGAAGAAATGGTCTTAGCTGCTATCTTACTTCCAGAGAGTGAATTCTCTAGGGGAGGGTCCGAAGGAGGCTCTTCTTGCTATTGTTGAATCAGCTCTTCTTCCTATTGTTGACTCGGAACGAATGCTAGCATGGCTTAAATAATGACTCTCTTTCCCTTGCATTGAGTCAGTGTCGATGGTAGGCTTTCGGATAGAGAGAATGCTTTCGGGTAGGTGGTAGGCTTGATGATAGTCAACATGCTTAATCGGTATCGGTCTTGTTAAAATGCTTTCCGTAGTAGATCCCTTACCCTTAAAGGAATTGATCAACTAAAGGAAGAATTGGTGCTTGACAAAGAATTAGCCCGGACCCAGAAAGGAGAAAGCAAAAAGGCTAGATTTCTCTTTGCCAACAAGAACAAGAGAATTTAGTAGTTCACGATGAAAGGCATAGTAGAGAAAGGCGAGAAAGACCAGGCAATCTCCGAGTTGAAATAGATCCCAGACCCGGTAAATAGGGGTTTTCCCAGCTTCAGGGAATTTTTTTGAACGATCCCAAGTGCTAGCCGAAAGGCGGATTCGGATGATGCTTTAACTACCATAGTTGAAGGAAGGAGAGCATAAAGTCTAGCAGCAAATCCTTCTCACTTTCTCGATATGAAGAATAGCCGCTTAGTTTCGGTTTCATAGTAAAGGGATGAGACTTGACTTCTTCCCCCGGCACCTTAAGCGCTAGTTCTGCTTTCACATCCGGATGCCAAGATGGTTGAATATAGTATGTGTGCAGCGACTGCCTTCTTTTGTTGTCGATGAAGTGGAACGAATCCTGGAATATAATCCGCACCTTCTGACTTGCTTCCCCTTTCGACATAATTCAGTCTGCATCTAGGCTGAGTTCTTAGCCATTTATTTTGTTCAAGACCTCATTGAGGAGGGTCAAATCCAAATCCAACTTGATGGGAATTCTACCCAACTCTCAACATCTACTGTTGCTCCATCGAACCCGAATCTGAACATGGTTTATGAACCCACTTGCTGACCATGTTCAGAGAGAGGGCAAGGATCCCATGGAGAGCCAAACTCAAGCATGCCAAAACAACAACAAGCTAGCGTTAATCAGACTTCTCATCCTTTTTTTATGTTTTATGGTGCAGTGCCACCCTGTTATAGAAACTTTGACAAGCAGTCTACGGCACCGCTAGTGACGATTCCTTCTCCTATGGTTATGCCTATTTTTGTAGCACAAAATCCTCAACTATCTTATACTACTCCAAACATTTCAGTCCTCGAGGTGGCAGATTCTCGAAAACCGCTCACCTCTTCACTGGAAACGACTTATGCTACCCCACGCCAAGCAGCGGTCGGGGCGCCCATCGACATGGCGGGGACGCCTAGCAGAACGGCTATCCCACACTTGGCTAGGTCCATTCCATTGAGGCTTGATGATCTTTGCATCAATACCCTTCCCTTGTGCTACAGACAGCATCAGTCAATACCACCAGATCGGGAATAATTTTGCATTCGCAGCCACAGACCCAACCAGTTAAGAAAATATTCCTGCCCAGATCTCGATTATGGAACTTCTGTCCACTTCACAAGTCCATCAGGCTGGCAAAGGCTAGCACAAGCAAGCGTCCCTAATTCCATTCCACCTGGGGGTTTGCAAGCTATGGTGGGAAGTAAAGTATATTTTATCCCCAACCACTTCACTCAGAATGATTTTTACTTTACATTCGCTATCCCCGTACTCGACCCATGTATGTAGAGGCCTTTGTAGACCACTACTAAATAAAGAGGGTCTTGATAGACACTGGAATAAAATGGAATATTTTCACATTGAGTACAGCTAGGCAGTTTTCTTTTTACCCTTCCTAAGTTGCTCCTCACTACAGCGGTTCGTGCATATGACGGGACCACTCGAACCGCGCAAGGTATAGTTTGACTTAATCTAGGACCCCTTGTTCGGTCAACTCTATTCCATGTAGCGGATATACTATGAACATCTAAAATCTTAGCACGACCTTGGTATCCTTTGTGGATATCCCACATGAAATTCGCGATGAGGGTTCCAAATCGCCTCTATCCCACGTTGAGATTTTAGAAAAAGGTGGGCTTGGGCACAAGCTCAACGATTGAATTCACTGCGGAAAGCTCCTCGCTACACAAGTCGCGTCACCGCATTCGTTCAGTCGGATCGCCAAAGCAGCGGTGATGAAGGCCGACACGATTGACCGGAACTGGAGTCTCACGAGGGATTTAGCAGTTCCGTGGCTGCATATTCAGTCGAGCACATGTGGCTGAGTCGCCCGTACCTGAGCTCGAGAAACTTTCCTTATACTGACCGAGAAAAACAAGTTCCAGAGGCATCTTCCATTCATATCGATTTGGGTTTTTCCGCACCATATTTTGATCTGCCTCTTCTTCGATCCGGAATTCCCAGCAAATCCCTGACTCCTCGAATACAATGGGATTTCACACCTGGCAAATCTTTTACTCTACCTCCTCTTATTAAGACCTTAGAATGTTCCTGCGAATTATGACCTTCGCCTGGAATGTGAGCAAATATATCATGTTTATTGCTCAACTGTACTTTGGCTATCTTACGTAGAGCTGAATTAGGTTTTTTCGGTGTTCTCGTTGAAACACGCGGGCATACTCCTTCCTTCTGGGGACATTGATCCAAAGCTCGAGTACGGTCCGTGCGCCGTTTTTCTTCTCTACCATGACGAATCAATTGATTTAATGTAGGCATCGCTCTTTCCTTTGTCCTTCCCCCCTATTTTTGCCCTATCACTAGTGGTTACTCCCGATCCGAAGCACCCCTTTTCCATTCATAGAGAGATCCAATCGTCAAAATCAATAAAAAGGCCATCATGGACCAAGATCCAAAGGGATCAATCTTGTTGGGAGGTACTGCCCAAGGAAAGGAAAAGGTGACTTCCGGATCAGGAATAATAAATAAAATTGAAACAAGATAAAATCGTATATCAAAACGACTTCTGGCATCACCGGAAGGATCGAAACCACATTCGTAGGCCGACAATTTTTCTGGATAGGTCGAACTATTGGAAGAAAATGGAAAAGGAACACCGAGTGGGATCAAAGAAACTAGCGAACTGATCACTAAATAGATCAAAATAGGTGAAAATTCGGACATCACCACAGCACACTTCGTTCTTTCGCTCCTTGCTCGCGGAGCTACATACCGAAAAAAGAAAGAAGAAACCATCCGCGCACGCACAAGGCGGCCCCCTAATCTAATCTAATAAAGTACAACATTAGGAGAGACATCATCAACCTTGGTTTTCCCATTCCCGAATTTGTTTGAGCAAGAGGTCCGCTGCTTTTCGGCCAGAGGTCGGTCGACTTTGGTGGCTCTGGGAAATATCTTGCATGAGCTGGTGTAGTTTGTACAGCTTCTCTGGGGAAGCATGCTTCAAGTCTAGTTTATCTCGAACATTCATAAGAAAATCGGATCGCACTTGGAAAACGAGGACAAGAAGTCCCCGAGTTCCCTTCTTATTTCTTCGGCGGAAGGGAAGTGGGTACCCACGCCAGTAGAAGTAGAAGTGGGGGCCTGCGGATTGGGCGAATCTCCCAACAATTCCCCCTTGCTTATTTCCGGGGAAGGAATTACCTCCTTTTCCGCTTCTGCGGCAGACGCCGAAGAGGATGCCCCCGTTTGGAGACCAAACCACTCAGAAAATTGTGAGCTGCCCCCGCTTGATATTGAGGGTACGGGTGATGATTCGGGAAGAGGCAGCTTTGGGCTCGAAGTACCATCACTGTAAGATAACTCATGTTACCTAGAGTGGGTGCGTTTTCGAGATTAAGCAGAGCCAAAAGGATTGAAAAAAAGATACCTACTTCCCACCCGACCCTTTGTAATAGTAATAAAAAAGAGAGTCCTCTTCCAAGAAGAAGGGATTCTAATTTCATCAGCAGGACCTCTAAATCAATAAACAACAATCCTACGTACAAAAATCCACTCAAAAGAAAAAGAAGAGTCAGTAAGAAAAAAATCCAACGGAAATTTCATGAAGCTTTTTTGCCTTTACCTCATGATCTGGCCTGGTCGACCCAATCATGATATTGAAGGAGGGGACCTTTTCTCGAAAAACTGTGGTTTTAGAACAACCTTTCTGGCTTGACTAAGAACCCTTGCGAGCATCTTAATCTTATTATATATATGCTAATACTATTTTCGGACTTCAAGTTGTAGGAAGCGATAGTGCTTTAAGGAGTGGAAGCTGCTCTGTTAGTGAAAGCGGTTAGTTTTAGTAGGAAAAGTAGGGCGTATAAGGTTTTGGTTCCTGAAACCTGGAGCTAGAGGGGCTTTTCTCTGTATGCACGAGTATTCAATGCAGTAATGTTGGTTAGGCGAAGACTGATGTATAATCTAAGGTAGCGGACGATCATACAGACTCTTTTTCGTCTGCACCGTCTTATCAGTGAAGGGAAGCGCGCACTCTCCTTCTTAATAGTAGCCGCCCTTCCTTTGATATCTTCTGATATATTGAGAATGCTGCAGTAGTTTGCTTTCACCTCGTCATGGTGTGAGTGGTTCCGGGCTTGTGTATCCACGATTTCATATTCCATTTTATTCTACTTGCCTCCCCCCTGACTTGGGGTTTTCCCTCGATGTCGTTGGATGAAACTGGTGGTCGGATTACCTTTTCGTACGGTAACAAATCCCGTGCATATCGTCTTTGTCTGTCACACCGTACGTCGCCCGGCTTAGGGTAGGGGGCAGCCTCCCCAACAGACGTAGGTTGCGTATGAGCCTCCAGTAGGACTCTGGCACCCGAACTGTAGAAATGGGTCCCGAACTAGAGGTGGTTTGATGGGTGCTCTTTGGGTTCTTAGATCAGGCGGCTACTTTACTCACTTAGCACCCTACGTAGGCGGGGGGAATCCACACCCCCCTCAACTGCCAATGGCCAAATCCTTACCCATACGAGAACTTGACTGAGCTAAATTAGCGACTTTTCGATCTGCTGTGGCCTACTAAAGAAACTCTAACCTTACAATGTTCATTATAGAATACTGCGTATCCATTTTTCCTTCCTTTCATTTCATAATACGATTAGCCTAATCTGCAAAGGTCGGTGAAGTGCAGAAATGCAGGATGACCAAAAACGAACTCACGGAAGTTCGATCAACTATTCCCATTTTCTTTTGACCAACTATGGTAGATATGACATCAAGCTCTATATTTAGCTATTAGCCTTCAGACTAGCACCATTCCTTGCTTCTTAACTTAACTTAATAAGGATAAGGCTAAAAAAGGGTAATGTATAAATGATTGAAAAAAGGACTAACCCCCCCTTTCGGAATCCACTCGAACGGAAGCTTGGTAAACTTTTGTTAAGTGAAAGCTAAAACAAGATATAGAATATAATCTCACGGTTCTAGAACAGCAGCGGCTTACCAGCTGCTGAAAGCGGTTCCGGGTCACCACTCGGGCAACTGACTGATCAGGGTCTGTCTCTCCAATGAATGGTTCTGCTCCTGTATTTGTCCCTAGCTATTGTTGCTTATACTCGGGTCGATCGGCCATAACCACTTCCAGTCCAGCAGGAATCGCTACAACCGACGTTCTTTAATTCGGTAATCTAATGGAGGGGGAATGGTCGCCGGTTGCCCAAATCGACTGTTCATTCTCTACAAGATGGCTTTCTGGGTCAGACTCTTCTCTTTATGGCTATGGTCGAAAAGAAGACATGCTCTTGAACCCTTTCTTCCTCTCATGCCGTGGATGGACTCTTCTTCGATGTCAATGCGCTCAGTTTCTTTGTTGAAGGAAGGCCCCTTCCCCCTGAGTGAGACCATTCCTTTGTCTTAACTCGGGCTTCAAAGAGGCCTTGTTCGAGGAGAATGAAGAAGTCAAAAAGGAGTTCTGAGATTCAAAACAAAAGAACTCTTTCGTAAGGCAAATCTATATCTTTCATGGATGAGTGATGGAAGGACCTTAGCAGCTACAATTCTTTCAGCTTACAGACTTGACTTGAGAGTAAATAGGTTATGATAATAAGCTGTTGACTAGCGACTTTGCTTCCCATAGGGAAAATAACTCCACTTTTCGCAACATAAACCAAAGAAGAAGGTGTTTTTCCCATGTCTCACGAACAGGAATACTACTACGTTTTGAAACGCTTAGCACATTTATTGGTATTGGCGCGGTAACAACAAAGACTACCAGCGCAATCGAGAAGTAAAGGCTACTGATCTACGGGTATTCGTCTACTGATTGCTTTCTAGAGTAAAGGACTATAATTGAGCTTCTCCTTCCATTGGATTAGCTTTGATTTCAATGTATTTCTGCGTGCTAGTCAGGTAGCTTGCTTACAAGATCCTATGCCCTTTTTAAGCCAGCCATGCGTCTTTGTTTTTCCGTCCACCATAGAGAAAGGCATGTTGGAACAAGGAAATCGTGGGAGGGGGCCTCCCCGCAGGTAATCTTCTTCGCTCCGAAAGGTGCCTAAAACTAGTTTATTCGAATTGAGTTCAAGGGCGGTCCAATATTCTAATAAGTGAGATCTCCCTAGCGTCACTGCTTCTAAGCGCTCTAAAGGGCCCTACCCACAATTATGACCAAACAACTAGCACATAGACCCGATTCATTCGTAAGCTTGCTTTCTTGCAGCAAGATGATCAGTACGAGAGTAAAGAAAAGAGAAAGCGGTAAAAACCTCTCTAATTCGGTCACCGAGCAGTCGTCCTTTTGTTCGTATCCGGGGTAAGCTCCTTTAAGAGCCAGCAGCTCTTGCCGGCACTTGTTGCGTTCTCATGCCCAGAACCCGTAGCGATTGATTGGGAGAAAGAGCTAAAGCGATAAATTTATTTTCTTATCCATCGGTACACTTTTGAAAGAATAAGTAATAAGTCTCATTTGAATTTGCTTAACACATGCATCTTGTTTGTCATGTCTTTATCTCCTAAAATAAAATATAGTGTTTTCTCTCTCCAAGCCAAGTTAGAATCGAATTTATGGGACTAGACCCAGTATCATCTCTCTCTTTTATCTTTCGTTCGTTTCGATAGTCGCTTTCTAAAGTATTCAAAAAAAGCATCTAAATGATTTAAATAGTATAGTGGTATCAGAATGTATCTTGTGATCTTGCATCTTCCTGACATACTGGAGTTATAACATTTGAATTTCTCCCTAATTAGAATTGGAATCTCCTTCCATGTTCTCAACCTTACAAAAAAAAGGACCGCTTGTTTTTGTGTTATTCTTTCCGTGATTTTTGCTCTTATGCTTGAACGAAAGCTTTTTAGGTGGTGTTTTAAATTGTTTTCATATCTTTCTAGATTTGTAAGCATACATCATGATCTCCTCTTCTTACTTATCTTGGTCTTGGTTTTAGTTTCCATTTCATGGATCTTGGTTCGCGCTTTAGGGCATTTATACTCAACAAAGATTGTTCGTGTACCTATTATTGAGATCGTTTGGGCCATTTCTACGTGTGTTTTTTGTTTTCTATTTTTTTCGAGAGATTCGTTGAAACAGCAGAATGTTCGGGTCACGATGACCAGCCCGTCGATCTTGAATTGCGATTGGGCCTCCCGGGACCGGAGATAGAAAGGGACGACGCACCCTGGGACGACTGAGTGCGTTTCAGGTTGGTTTGAGGACCGTTGGTCAAAGAAAAGGTAAGGTCCTGATTCCGGGACGGAGCCGTATGACGCGAGAGTGTCACGTACGGTTTCTTTGAGAAGGGTGTGATACCACCACCTATCAGGCCCGACGAGCGGTCCACGGAGCTGCATCCCTACTCACCTGGTCCATGCACATCGCTCTCTCCAGGAGGTTGGCCGCCTATCCTAGATCTTCCCATTTCCAAGAAGATCCCCGGCTCGATCTGGTTTAGTATCAAGGTGATTCTCTTTCTGTTCCTATATATATGGGTCCGTGCAGCATTTCCACGATATCGTTATGATCAATTAATGGGACTTGGCCGGAAAGTGTTCTTGCCTCTATCATTAGCTGGGGTAGTCGTCGTTTCTGGTGTTTTAGTCACCTTTCAATGGCTCCCTTAATTATGTGCGAGGAATTGCCCTCTTGACTAATGGGAAGCGGGCTACTCCCCGAAAATGCCCCGCCCGTAGGTTCCTTTGTCGTTGGGGATCCAAATCTGACTTTTTCGAGGGGAGAGGACTTAAGGCCGGCTAGAAGTTAAGCAGCTCTATTAAATTAAAGGAAGAAATGTTGGGAGTTTTATAGATATCACGGGGGAGAGTTAGAGCAGGAAGTAGACCTCGGAGTACCGATTCTAGTTGACTCAGTAGAAGTTTGATCACTAGCTTGTATGTGGAGAAGGGGAGAAGGACAGCATATAGAGTGCGTAGGCGTAAGGAGTGTCAGACTCATGGGGATTTCATCCATGCCCCTTCAACGTCTTCCTTTCACACCCGCTTTCGACCGTCCAACTAATTCTTCTTCTAGTCATGGTAAACTATAAGAATTCCGAAGTCCGCTTTCTTTATTTTCGACTTTATCCGAAGCCTTTGGAAGATGTGCGGGGTCAGCAGGCAGGAGGGGCGAATGGATCTCAAGGATCGGTCAAATTCGACAAAAGGAGGAGGAAAAGGACCCAGCTTGGGAAGTTTTCTGTTCGCCTCACTTATTCTTGGTGCGCTCCGTTTGAGTGATCCGGAGGGGGCCCACTGGGATGTCCATAATTGAAGCATTTTTCTTCATCGACTGTCGGTTTTTTACTAGGTGGCCGATGTCTTTGATGCTTTGATTTTCGCAGGAAAGGGTAAGGAGCTTTAGCCTTTTTAGCTTGGCTCTGTGGGTTTCTAGGAAGCCTGCCTATCACGTAAAGCGGAATGAAACTGAAGTTCTGTCGGCTGAGTCTGGCTAGGCACTGGAGCATCACCCACTGGTGTCTCCTCGCCTGATGAAATAATTATCGAAACTAGAGAAGGAATATTGAAGACGGCCCTTAAAGTCTGCTGATCTTCGCCAGGAGGAGGAACTTTGTCGGTCCGCTCAGTCTGATTTGGCTCACTGGCAGGGACAAGACCCTCTTTGAAGGAGACTGCAAAGCAACAGATTGAGCTGCCTTTTTCGGTTAAGGATTCCCTCTCGTTAATGAATTTGGGTGGGAAAGGCTTACTGCTAGGTGGTAGTCATTTTTTCAACTGGGGATCCCTTTCTTTTATTTATTCAAAACGACTTACAAGCTTTTGCATATAGGTGAGACATTTTTTTGCCCAATCGAGATTTCGGAAATTTGCTTGCATCAAAAAAGAAGGTTTGGACTGGTTTTATAGCTTGCATGTGCTTTCCTAGATTCTTAAACCATTGAGTAACCCGCAGGCTCAGAGAGAGCCAGCTGGGGTTGACCCATGGCCTTGTTTGATTCGTCCTGGTTCAATCATTCAGTTGAGAGGGAATTGCCTCTTTTGAAGACACCTTATAATCACCCTTTCTCTTTCTGAAAGGACAGGCCTTTCTACTTTCTATACGATTGGAGATATCCCGCTAGGGAACGAAGAGAGCTGCTAACTCTAGAACTCGTTCTTTTTTACCCCTTGTGATAAATCACCCTAGATGGCCTTTTGAGGATTCCGGGGAAGCTGATAGAGCAGAGGCTCGTAGACTTGATCGCAGATAGCAGATAACGGAAATAGAGCAAAGCCTTACTCTTGAGTAAAGGGAGATCGTTCAGATCTTAAACCAATAGCTTAAAGGGTGGTTTTTCACTATTTCACTAGTGCATAGAGTTCGCTTTCTTGCGAGACTACTACTACGCCCTCGTAGAGAGTAGATTCGGCTTGCTTCTCCGAGTCGGAATTCAAAACAAGCAAAAAGGAAAAAGGGGAGTTTAGAAAGCCTCAACTACGGGCTGTAACGCCCTCCTTCAAATAGGAAAGTTGTATTTCTCATTCACAAATCCATCTAGGATTGGGCTCTTTCCCTTTGCTTGACTTGAAGTTGAATCAATGCCTTCTAAAGAGGGCTCATTTCCTTGGACTTGATCCAAGTCTTCAGAAGTTTCATCCTGTCACTCTACCCCAAAGGGCTTTGTCCCTACCAAGTCAAAAGATTAAGATCTAGGGCTAGCCGGACAATGAAAACTTTCTCGACAAGCTTGATCCCTGATGAGCGTAGAAAGAAGGGTTTCGGCTCATGTTTGGGCCGGGGGATAGGGCGGTTGTTAACTCCCGTTTTTCAAGCTACAAAATGTCTTTTTGACCAATCCGCTTCAGCTGGTAGAGGAACCGAACCAACATGGAATTACACCTTTTTGTTTGTTTTTGAGCTAGTCCAGATTGTTTTGAGAAAGATTGACCATTTCTGTGTACGAATATCCCTCTGGAAAGACACTTTTCGCCTCTACGTAAACGGATGAACAATAAATATGGGATCAAAAAGATCATCTAGTTAGTTT